GTAGGAAGAATAGTGCGGGCATATAGTATATACCATATAAATACCATATCATATATTATTATTAGATAATATCTAATAATAAATAAGAATAAGAAAAGAAAACTATTAAATAGCTATTAATAGCTATTTAATAGAGGATTAAATAGAAAATAGGAATCTAATACTAATATAATACTACTAATATATCTAAGAAATAATATATAGATAAACTAAAGCAAGTCAAGTTTTTTTTAAGCTTTCGCAAAATGATCACAATTGATACAAGTAGATTTTTCAATAAAGTTCAGTAAAGTACTAAATTAGTAATATTCCTAGCTCTAAAGCCCACTCCTTCCCCATACTACAAGTGAAAGAGAAAATGTAAACACTACCATTAAAGCAGCCCAAGCGAGACTTACTATATCCATGCGAATGATGTCCCCTATCTCTATGAAATGAAGGAATTCTTCCATTATTGATTCATAATCATAGTGGAATCAATGGTACAGAGTCAAAATAGGATTCTTACTTACGGCTCTTTATGAAACAATTTCATGAATCCGCTCAGAAAGAGTTCCTAGAATTCTATTGAAATAGAAAGAATTGGAAAAAAGAAATAAAATAGAATAAGAAAAAAGAAAATATACAAATAGAAAGAAGAGCCATTCAACCATTCTGATTCAATTTATGAGCAGCACTCAGAGCCTCTAGTGAGTCTGGATACAAAGTATCTTCAGTTCTTTGCCACAATTATGAAATGAATTTCCCATCAGCCTATCCAATCTAATTTCATCGCAAACAGAGTTAGTAGACACTACCTCAATATTAAGAGTAAAATAATAAGGGAGTCTTTATAGTCTTTTTTAGAATCCTTTCTTCAACCTTAGTAGCCAAAAAGGAGTGTCTCTTAGGAACCTTTGGATACCAAGATTTCCGACTTCTTACTTTCATAGTTCTGATGCCCAGAATGAATTCTAACTATTTCTTTTATTTGATTCAATTCAGAATAGCCCAAACCAATCATTAATAAGATTGTTGCTTCAGATTTATTGGTACCTTTTTGAGCCACACTCAGAACCCAGATTTTGAGAAAAGAGATGACAGTCTTTTATAGGCCCTACGGGTTCTCAAAATCAAGTATCGACAGACCTAGCCCTTCCCTATGCTTTTGCGGAGCAAGAATTCGTCAAGTTCGATCAACAAGATTCAGAAATCCCAAGTATTTTTTTGTTGATCAGGCGACACCCAGATTCGAACTGGGGATAAAGGATTTGCAGTCCCCCACCTTACCACTTGGCCATGCCGCCAAATTCCATCTAAAATGGATAAAGAAAGAAATTCTATTTATATATATATATATATTCTTATACTTATATTCTATTCTCTTTATTATTATTATTTATTATTATTCTCTTTCTATTCCTCTCCTCATTTTGTTTTTATTTGAATTTTTTACTCTCTGAATTTCTTTTATTTTTGGATCTTGAATCCCATTGTACTTATCCTTTTACAAAAAAGGATTCCTCTTTTTTATTGGATCCTGTTTCTATTCTTTTCTTCGATTTCTTTTATCTCAAAATACGCGTCGCTTAAAAACTTACCTTATCTTTTCACTTTTCTATAGATCTATCGAATCTATAGAAAAGTGAAAAGATTCCCGACCCCGGTTACAGACTGTAAGATGCAGGGCAATTTAGAATAAATCACTCTTTACTTCATTAACTATTTACTTATTACTCTTATTCTTTTACTCTTACTTACTCTTCTTACTTTAAATTAGCGAACAGCTCTTAATTTTGTATCTCCATTTGTATTACCTTAATGGATGCAAAATCTAATTGATTTACGACTAATCATTATCAATTCTAATTATAAGAAAATATATGTGTATATGTAAACCCCAGAACAGTGTAAACTCCAGAACAGAAATTTTGATACGGGATACCGAGCCCGGGTCTATTTCTTATGCACATATCCCTATATAGGATCATCGTGCTTGAATATTTCATTGAATATGAATAGAAGATAGACATTATGATAGAGTGCGACCTAACCTATGTTGCACCAAGTTCCATTATGATAAAAGATGTGATATACGGATAGCTAGATAGCTATATTGGCATGTACTTCCTAAAGATTATTCCTATGACTATATACGTACGCAATTCCATTGTATTTTAAAAATTCTACTACCAAAAAAAGATTTGTGAATTCCTTTTTGAACATTCAATTGCGTGTGCTAAAAAAAGGGAAACTCTATGCTGTTCCTGATTCTTCTGTTTTTATCTCATTCATAGAGAGCAGATTGAATTCTGAATTCATTGATTTTTTATTTTTTTGTACCCTGATCATAATATCATAATAAAAGAATTAGGTATAAATTGGATCAATTTTGATATCCGATAAAAGACTCCATCAGCCTAAGTGACAGGATTTTTCCCAGGAATGCTTTATCAATTTCCATTTCTTTCTATTTGTACCTGGCTCAAGCTCAAATTCGAACTTGCATCGAAAATGCCCTTCATTTCTCTGTCTTGTTTCCGTTCATACGTATGATACATATCGATGGAGTTGACTAAAATTTTATGTGATTCAGTAAACAGAATATCCATTCCATCATTGCTAGATCAATCGGTAGGGTTCGATGAATAGTGAGCCAAGCCAATAATGGGATTTTTTCAATAAAATAAAGAGGAAACTTCAGATTAAGATGCTCCAGAATGGAAATGAGGGAATGTCCACAATACCTGGATTTAGTCAGATACAATTTGAGGGATTTTGTAGGTTCATTAATCAGGGCTTGACAGAAGAATTTCATAAGTTTCAAAAAATTGAAGATAGAGATCAAGAAATTGAATTTCAATTATTTGCGGAAACATATAAATTGGTAGAGCCCTTGATAAAAGAAAGAGATGCTGTGTATGAATCACTCACATATTCTTCTGAATTATATGTACCCGCGGTCTTAATTTGGAAAACCGGTAGAAATATGCAAGAACAAACCGTTTTTCTTGGAAACATCCCTATAATGAATTCTTTTGGAACCTCTATAGTAAATGGAATATACCGAATTGTAATCAACCAAATATTGCAAAGTCCCGGTATTTACTACCGTTCAGAATTGGAACATAACGGAATAATTTCTGTTTATACCAGTACTATAATATCGGATTGGGGGGGAAGGTCGGAATTAGAAATTGATAGAAAAGCAAGGATATGGGCCCGTGTAAGTAGAAAACAAAAAATATCTATTCTAGTTCTATCATCAGCTATGGGTTCGAATATAAGAGAAATTCTAGATAATGTTTGTTACCCTGAAATTTTCTTGTCTTTCCCGAATGATAAAGAGAAAAAAAAGATTGGGTCAAAAGAAAATGCTATTTTGGAGTTTTATCAACAATTTGCCTGTGTAGGGGGGGATCCGGTATTTTCTGAGTCCTTATGCAAGGAATTACAAAAGAAATTTTTTCAACAAAGATGTGAATTAGGAAAGATTGGTCGACGAAATATGAACCGGAGACTTAATCTTGATATACCCCAAAACAATACATTTTTGTTACCACGAGATCTATTGGCTGCTGTGGATCATTTGATTGAAATGAAATTGGGAATGGGTACACTTGACGATATAAATCACTTGAAAAATAAACGTATTCGTTCTGTAGCAGATCTATTACAGGATCAATTTGGATTGGCTCTTGTTCGTTTAGAAAATACGGTTCGAGGAACTATATGTGGAGCAATCAGGCATAAATTGATACCGACTCCTCAAAATTTGGTAACTTCAACTTCATTAACAACTACTTATGAATCGTTTTTTGGCCTACACCCTTTATCTCAAGTTTTGGATCAAACTAATCCGTTGACACAAATTGTTCATGGGCGAAAATGGAGTTATTTGGGTCCTGGAGGATTGACGGGGCGAACTGCTAGTTTTCGGATACGAGATATCCACCCGAGTCACTATGGACGTATTTGTCCAATTGACACGTCCGAAGGAATCAATGTTGGACTTATTGGATCATTAGCTATTCATGTGAAGGTTGGTTATTGGGGATCTATAGAGAGTCCGTTTTATGAATTATCTGAGAGATCAAAAGAGGCACAGACGATTTATTTATCACCAAATAGAGATGAATATTCTATGGTAGCAGCAGGAAATCCTTTGGCCTTGAATCGGGGTATTCAAGAACAACAGGTTGTTCCAGCTCGATATCGTCAAGAATTCCTGACTATTGCATGGGAAGAAATTCATCTTAGAAGCATTTTTCCTTTCCAATATTTTTCTATTGGGGCTTCCCTCATTCCTTTTATCGAGCATAATGATGCGAATCGAGCTTTAATGAGTTCTAATATGCAGCGCCAAGCAGTTCCCCTTTCTCGGTCCGAGAAGTGCATTGTTGGAACTGGGTTGGAAGGCCAAACGGCTCTAGATTCGGGGATTTCAGCTATAGCCGAACGTAAGGGAAAAATCATTTATACTGATACTCAAAAGATCATTTTCTCAAGTAATGGGGATACTCTAAGCATTCCATTAGTTATGTATCAACGTTCCAACAAAAATACTTGTATGCATCAAAAAACTCAGGTTCAGTGGGGTAAATACATTAAAAAGGGACAAATTCTAGCGGGCGGTTCGGCTACAGCTGGTGGGGAACTCGCTTTAGGAAAAAATGTATTAGTAGCTTATATGCCATGGGAAGGTTACAATTTTGAAGACGCAGTACTAATTAGCGAACGTCTGGTCTATGAAGATATTTATACTTCTTTTCACATCCGGAAATATGAAATTCAGACTCATGTAACAAGCCAAGGTCCTGAAAGGATCACTAAAGAGATCCCGCATTTAGAGGCTCGTTTACTCCGAAATTTAGACAGAAATGGAATTGTGATGCTGGGATCTTGGATAGAAACAGGTGATATCTTAGTAGGTAAATTAACACCTCAGGCAGCGAGCGAATCGTCATATGCCCCGGAGGATAGATTATTACGAGCTATACTTGGCATTCAGGTATCCACTT